TATATTTGTTCAATACACCATTGTCAATATGAATTGCATGTTGAAAAAAACAAATCAAATTAATTGAATAAATCAAATCAAATAAAGAAAGACTTGTGTTGGATTGGCACGACATAAAATAAATAAGAAATGTGGAGAAAAAAATAAGGAAGAAGTGGAGAAAATCTCGGGTTTATTCAATCAATAGAAGTACAATAAGCAAGATTAACTCATTTTGGTTGGTAAATTCCCAAAACAAGAAAAAGTGGGTGTGAATAGAGAAATAAAAGGGCAAATGTTGAGTAAAAAATTATACAAAGCTATATACTATATACTAGATACTAGTAGATACTAGGCACTGCCATTTTGTATTTCAAAAATCTTTTGATTAATTCAAAGTTCCTTAGACAATTAATTCCGCTTTCTTAAAAATATCATGAACAGTTCTTGTGGGTTGAGCTCCTTTTTCAAGAAAATATAGAATAGCCGGAACATTTGAATAAGTTTGATTCTTTATCGGATCATAAAAACCCACTCTCCGAAGATCTCTTCCTTCTCTTCGGGATCGAACATCAATTGCAACAATTCGATAGATGGCTCATTGGGATAGATAAGCAAAGCCCCCCCCCCAGAAACGTATAGGAGGTTTTCTCCTCGTACGGCTCAAGCAAGAAAAAATGATTGATTCAATTTAATAAATTTTAAATTTCTTTTTAATTTTAATAATAATATATTATTTTGTTTTTTTATAATTGTTTTCATTTTAATTTTAATAAATTTTTAATTAATTTAATATTTATTTTAATTTAAAATTTAAATTTATTTATTTTGAATATTTATTTATTTAATATTTATTTATTTAATATTTATATTTAATATTTATATATTAATATATATTTATATAATAATATATTTTATTATTTTAATATTTATATATATTTTAATATTTATATATATAATTTCAATTTTATTTATATATATAATTCATATATTTATATATATAATTCATATAATAAATATAATTAATATAATAATTATATTAATTCTAATTAATTATAATAATTATATATTATTGTTTCATTATAATATTTTTATTTTTTTGATTTCATTTTAATTTATTTTTTTATTTTAATTGATAATTTAATAGTAATATAATAATTTCATTTTAATAGTAATATAATGAGATTTTAATTTAATGGTAATATAAATTGAAAATACATTTAAAATAAATATAAATAAATATAAATAATAAATAAATTAATAAAATGATAAAATCAAAATAGACAATAAAAATAAAAGTAATAAAATAATAAATAAAATATCAATAGTCATATCATAATATAGTGATAGTCATAATGGTATAATGGCAAACTGATCCATAAATAAAATCATGAATTAGACTATGATTGGAATTGTTTTATTTTTCCATAAAGAAAAAACGAAACTTCATTCATTTGTACTCATAACTCAAGTCGGGTAGCTCTGAAAGAATTCGAATAGAAATCCTTAGAATTTTTTGAGTCGTCTGTAACCTTTTTTGTTTGTCTCACATCTAAAATCTATTTGAATTTGAATTTTATTCCTTATTCTAATTCCTTATTTTGATCCAATTGTTGAGACAGTTGAAAATTGTGTTTTCTTGTTCCGAAATCCTTAATCTTTGTTGAATCGTTGGGTTTAGACATTACTTCGGTGATTTGACTCCTTTCAAAACGGCAGCAACATACCCTTTCTTTCTATGGAAAAATTATACATTCCCTTGTAATACACTTTTGATCAAAATAGTTTTACCAATTCCAACAAGTTTTACTTTTTGATTTCAAATTGTTAGAATTTGAATCTTTCGATTTCTAAATTGAAGATATATTTACAAAGTTGGTCCAGCTTATTGATTGGCATTAACCCTAGATTCTTTCCCTCGATATGATAAATGAATCATTACTTTCTACTCGAGCTTCATCGTGTACTATTTACTTATTACTTACAACCCAACAAAATGGGGTTCCTAGTGGAACAGAACAAACCATGTCGAGCCAAGAGCATCCTCATTTCTATTCTATAGAGAATGGTGGATGTAAGAATCCACATAAGTGATCACGTCCTTCAAGTCGCACGTTGCTTTCTACCACATCGTTTCAAACGAAGTTTTACCATAACATTCCTCTAATTTCGAACCGGGATTGAATTGATTCAATATGGAATCATGAATAGTCATTGGCTCAATCGTTTAGTACATACTTTTTTATTCATTTTCCTTTTATTTATTTATGGATAAAAAAGTCTTTATCCTAAGAAATCTGAGCAAGAAAAGAATCCAATTTCACTCCCATATTTTAGCCTATGAAGGAAACCCATTTATATTTTTTACAAAAAAATGAGGAAATCACTGTTGGTTAAGACCTATTTACATCTTCAACAGATTGTTTGGAACGTGAAAAAAAAAAAAGGATCTCATTTTTCTCAAAAAAAGAAATTTTAGACCTAAAAAAAAATGGGTCTTTCATCTTTCATTACATTAAATTTCCATTCCAATCAGGAACTGAATCATTTATTAACCAAATCCAATATTTATTAACCAAAAAAACTATAACTATTCCAATGCCTAAAATTCCAATGAACCAGAAGGGTCAGAAGTCTATTTTATTTATTTCTCACACTTCCATTTCTTCGAGTACCAAGGATTCATAAGAAATCGAGAAAAATGGTTTAGTTTAATTAAAGAATCTTATCTTGTACTTCAACACTATGACTGTAAATATGTTTTTTTTTTCAATAATTACTGAATTTAATTTCTTCTTCAATCAAGCAGTACTCGCAAACAAGTAGCTAATAATTTTTAGTGGATATCTCATTCATTAAAGTAAAGATAGATACGCGAATTTGACTATGTCCAATTGAATCATCAATGGTTTAATTGAAACCAGATATATTGAGAAACCAATGAATGCGGTTTTTTATTTTTATTTAATGGGTGCGGAATGGAAAATATCTCATATATATAAGGTAAGATTAAGGTCGTTATTTTTTCAGATGAAAGAATAAAAAAGAATAAATCAGAACCAGAAGAGTATGATCTTTCCATATTCATCCATCATATACAATAAACATTTGTTCCCAAGAGTATGGGTAATTATGTATATTTATTTAATTAAAGAATGACAGATTTTTTCACTTAACCAAAAGGATTTCGTTGACTACGGAAATAGAACACAAACAATACATAATACATATGGGCATAGAACTCGGTCATTTTTTGCAAATTTTGCTTTACTTTACGCTTTTTCATCAATCCAATTTTATTAAGTAAATTGAATAGAATATATGAATTTCCTCCCCTGAGTCGCTACATTAACTTACAATTTTTTTATTCATTTGTGAACCGGATCCAAAAGTCAATGAGTCAAAATATGTTTTATATTCCTATTTGAATTTTATTCCATCTCAGTTTTAGGGACTTTAATTGAAAACCAGTGATAGAATTATCTCCAAAAACCTCTATTCTTTTGTTTAGTCTCTACATAGACTGTGGTCTTTTGTTTAGTCTCTACATAGACTGTGGAATACTCTATTCACTTACTTTAGGCTTTAATAAATGGGGAGATTTTTCGCATTTTGATTCTGAAGAATTGATCTGGGACGGAAGGATTCGAACCTCCGAGTAACGGGACCAAAACCCGTTGCCTTACCGCTTGGCCACGCCCCATTTAGATTTCAGATTTCTATTTGACACTAATAAACATTATTACCCTTTTTGGGCATTCGTCAATTCCAGACTTAATTCCAGACAATATGACAATAAAAAAAAATAAATAAAATAAATACATATAGGATATCTTGTTTGTTATTCTTGCTGGTATTCGATACATATCATATAGATATAGAAGAAAAAATTCATTGATGATTACATATAATTCAATTAAGATATTGTATGAAAGTGTAATTCCTTGTATTCTCATTTGAAAATGTGAGGATTGGGGATTTGGATTTTTTGAGGGGAGTTCAAATCAAGGAAGGATTTTTTACCTACCTTCTTTTTTAATTTTCCCTTATATCAATAATTCAATAAAAACTAAATTATCTACAAAAACAAATGTTTGTTTGTTATGCTTAATATCTTTTTTAGTTTAATCTGTATCTGTCTTAATTCTGCCCTTTCTTCAAGCAGTTTTTTCTTCGGGAAATTGCCCGAGGCTTATGCTCTTTTCAATCCAATCGTAGACATTATGCCCGTCATACCTGTACTTTTCTTTCTCTTAGCCTTTGTTTGGCAAGCTGCTGTAAGTTTTCGATGAAGTTCTTAATACTATACTGAAAATATTCATGATTTATTTGATAAAATCAAAAAAAAATTCTAACAATTATTGATAAGATCATATGAGTCCTATATTACAAATCCTCTATTAAAAAATTTAAATTCTTGTATATTTGATTGGGCAGCGATGCATTTTGATCAGTCCATTTTCCCTTTCGTCCGCCCTTCCGGTGAGCAAGGACTTTATTAGATTAGGTTTTTCCACAATACCTAATTGTTAATATTACAATAACAATTTTGGTAACGAAAAAATCAGAATCTTAATTACAAATAAATTCATGAATTTTCAAATTCATTCTTTTTTTTTAGATTTAGAAAAAAAAAACACTTAATTAAAAGAATTTGTTCTTTATTTTTTCATATTTTGGTGTCATGTCAAATCAAAATAGTACATGTGTTACAACAAAACTCAAATGGATAATCTATTCCCTTTTACCCCAAAAATGATCTTATCTTGGAGATTATGTAATGCTTACTCTCAAACTCTTCGTTTATACAGTAGTGATATTCTTTGTTTCTCTCTTCATTTTCGGATTCTTATCTAATGATCCAGGACGTAATCCTGGGCGCGAGGAATAAAAAACTAAGAGGTTTTTATCATTTTTCCTTGCTTTTTCTGAATATTTTTTTATGTATTCCATACATTTAACTATGATAAAATAAAACAAAGGATCGAGATTTTTTGAATTCAAAAGTATCAAGTGACCAGAGAAAGCGGAGAGAGAGGGATTCGAACCCTCGGTACGAATAACTCGTACAACGGATTAGCAATCCGCCGCTTTAGTCCACTCAGCCATCTCTCCTAATTTGGAATTGGGATTTTTTATGTTTATGTGACACTTAAAGTAACGATTGATTGATGAAAATCCGCCTTACCCTTTTAATTTAATAATAATATTACTTTACTTACTAAATTAAATAAATTAAATACTTAGTTATATAATAATATATACTTATTAAATATAAATATATATAAATTAAATATAAATAGATACTATAAATCTATAAATAGATACTTTATTTTATAATATATACTTATTTAAATAGATAATAATATATACTTATTTAAAATTATTAAATATTATATATGGTAACTAACATATTAAATATTATATGTTATAGCAATTATTAACTTATATGGCAATTAATTATTAATATATAAATAATAATAAATAATAAATATATTAACATAATAAATAATAAATATATAACAAATAATATACAACAAAAAAAGTATATAACACATGAGTTAAATAAATTTATAAGATAAGTTAAATAAAATAGACTAAGACTAATATTTAGGACTAATATTATTTTTGATTTAATATTTATAATTTAAAATCAAAAAAATATTAATGTCATTTATTTTATAACATTTATTTTATAAGTAGTATTTATAAGTAATCTATAATATATATTTAGTAATCTATAATATATATTTATTATATAATATATATTTATTAATAATAGTTTAATAACAATAGTAATATATATTTATTAATAATATCATTAATAATATCATTAATCAATTTTTTTATAAAAATTCAAATAAATTAAAGTATTAATTAAATTAGTTAAAACAAATTAATTAAAATTAAATTATATTATAATTCTAAATATATATAAAATAGTAAATTATAATTATAAATATGAAATAGATAAATTATAAATATGAAATAGATAAATAAATATAAAATAGATAAATAAATATAAAATAGAATAAATTAACTAAATTATTAACCGAAATTATTAATTAAATTAATAATTAATATTAAATTAACAATGATTAATATTAAATTAAAATTAATTATTAAATTAAAATTAATAGTTTTAAGTTAAAAATGATTTTAAGTTAAATAATATTATTTAAATAATATTTCAAATTAATAATTAAATTAAATTATAATTAATATAATTAATTAATAATAATATTAATTAATAAAATAATATTAATTAATAAAATAATATTAATTAATAAAATAATATTAATTAATAAAAGAAATTATAATAATAAAATAAAAAATAATATAAATTAAATAAAAATAATATAATAGATAATAAAATAAATAACATAAATAAATATAAAGTCAATAAATAAATATAAAGTCAATAAATAAATATAAAGTCAATATAAAGTATAAATAAATATAAGGTAAATAAAATATAAGATAAATAAGATATATGTAAATAAAATAAAAGATATATGTAAATAAGTAAATATGTAAATATAAAGTAAGGATATAAAAAATATAAGGATATAAAATAAGGCTAAGTTATAAGATAAGGGTAAATAAGATATCTATGAATTTGACTTAACCGACAATGAAATTTGGATAACGATAATAATTCAAAACAGATATCTCAAATAGAAAAATACCTTATTTTTATTTCATACAAAATTTTTTATTTTATTTCCCCGGCCTGGCTAGTACCTAGCTAGGCCATTACTCCAATTAATCATCCATAAATCCATTTTTTTTATATTATTTATTTATTTGTATTTGAAATCCAATTGTTATTGATCTATCTAATTGACCCAAATTCATAAGATCTGGCACTCCAAAAAGAAATTGGAAAATAAAGTGGAGTTCCGGATTCTTGTAGAATTTTTTTTTATGTCCAACTTCAATAGCTCCTTCAAGTCGTTACTGATAGTTCCGACTTACCATGAAATGAAAAGTATAACTCATTATTTTATAGTTAAATAAGCTTTATTCATCTATTTGGGATTTTATCAAGTCCCTGTAAAGACAGAAAATATGTGTCAAGATTCAAATTTTCATCATTCTGATGCTATCTTTATTATGTCTCACTCCTTTGTTCGACAAATAGCTAATTAATATACAATAATTAAATTGTAGCGGGTATAGTTTAGTGGTAAAAGTGTGATTCGTCCTATTAACAACTTAAATAGTTAAAGGGTCTTTCAGTTAATATTCCAATAAGAAACTTTATTTCTTAAAAAGGTTAATCCTTTACCTCTTAATGTTACATTTGAGGAAAAATATCAATTTTCGTGATTTGTATCCAAAGGCCAGTCATTTTTTAATTGACTAAAAAACATTGGATCATATGTAATCGCGAAGCATAATTTTTTTTGAGTTGATTCAACTCTTCCAATTGAATGAGTATGAGTAAAGGGATCCATGGATGAAGATAAAAAGTTTATTTCTAATCGTAACTAAATCTTCAATTTTTGTATTAAAAAG